CCCCGAAAACCTAAGGTTTCCTCTGGAAGGTTCGTCCGCAGAGGGTAAGTCAGGACCTAAGGCGAGGCTGAAAAGCGTAGTCGATGGACAACGGGTTAATATTCCCGTACCATTTTTTATCGATATCAAGGGACGGAGAAGGCTAAACTAGCCGGATATTGGTTACCGGTTTAAACGTTCGAAATGTTGAGAAGTGGAGAAAACACTTTGAGTTGAGACGTGAATACGAGATGCTAAGGCGTCGAAGTAGTCTATGTCATACTTCCAAGAAAAGCTTGCACTGTCATAAATAAAAAATGCCTGTACCATAACCGACACAGGTGGGTAGGTAGAGTATACTAAGGGGCGCGAGATAACTCTTTCTAAGGAACTCGGCAAAATAACTCCGTAACTTCGGGAGAAGGAGTACCTTATTTAATAAGGTTGCAATAACAAGATCCAAGCAACTGTTTACCAAAAACACAGGTCTCCGCTAAGTCGTAAGACGACGTATGGGGGCTGACGCCTGCCCAGTGCCAGAAGGTTAAAGAAGTTGGTTAGTAATTTGCGAAGCTAATAACTGAAGCCCTGGTGAACGGCGGCCGTAACTATAACGGTCCTAAGGTAGCGAAATTCCTTGTCGGGTAAGTTCCGACCCGCACGAAAGGCGTAATGATTTGGATACTGTCTCGGAAAGAGGCTCGGTGAAATAGACTTGTCTGTGAAGATGCGGACTACCTGCACCTGGACAGAAAGACCCTATGAAGCTTTACTGTAACTTGAAATTGAAATTGGACTTTATTCGTGCAGCATAGGTGGGAAGCGTTGAAAATATTCTTGCGGGAATATTGGAGCTATCAGTGAGATACCACTCTTATAATGTTAGATTTCTTTAACTTTGAACCATTATCTGGTCAAAGGACAGTTTCAGGTGGGCAGTTTGACTGGGGCGGTCGCCTCCCAAATGGTAACGGAGGCGTACAAAGGTTTCCTCTGAACGGGTAGAAATCGTATCTAGAGTATAAAGGCAAAAGGAAGCTTGACTGTGAGACTTACAAGTCGAGCAGGGACGAAAGTCGGTCTTAGTGATCTGACGGTACTGAGTGGAAAGGCCGTCACTCAACGGATAAAAGTTACTCTAGGGATAACAGGCTGATCTCCCCCAAGAGTTCACATCGACGGGGAGGTTTGGCACCTCGATGTCGGCTCATCGCATCCTGGGGCGGTAGTACGTCCCAAGGGTTGGGCTGTTCGCCCATGAAAGCGGTACGCGAGCTGGGTTCAGAACGTCGTGAGACAGTTCGGTCCATATCCGGTGTAGGCGTTAGAATATTGAGAGGAGCCTTCTTTAGTACGAGAGGACCGAGAAGGACATACCTCTGGTGTACCAGTTATCGTGCCAACGGTAAACGCTGGGTAGCTATGTATGGAGAGGATAACCGCTGAAAGCATCTAAGTGGGAAGCCCACCTCAAGATAAGTATTCTCATCACGTAAGTGAGTAAGGTCACGGTAAGACTAACCGTTTAATAGGCATTAAGTGTAATTACAGTAATGTATGTGCTGAGATGTCCTAACAGACCGAGGACTTGAATTTTATAAAATCTTTAAGGTATTAGAGTATTATAAAGATATACCTTAAAGATTTTTTGCTTTGGTGTTTTTAGTGTACTGAGCGGAACCACACTGATCCATCTCGAACTCAGTTGTGAAACGTTATAAATCGACGACAATACTTGGAAGGAGACTTCCCGGGAAGATAGTTCAATGCCAAAGTTTTCTTATCATTCTATAAAAATAATAAGAAACAAAAGTTAAAAAAAAAAATATTCTCTTAAATAAATTCATTTTTTTCTTAAAATGTACTATACTATAGTATAGTAACTGATAAATTTATATAAAAATTATGTCTCATACAGTTAAGATATATGATACATGTATAGGTTGTACACAATGTGTTCGCGCTTGTCCAACTGATGTATTAGAAATGGTTCCATGGGATGGGTGTAAATCTGGTCAAATCGCATCTTCACCACGAGTAGAAGACTGTGTTGGATGTAAAAGATGTGAAACCGCATGTCCGACTGATTTTTTAAGCGTAAGAGTTTATTTAGGGGCAGAAACTACAAGAAGTTTAGGTTTAGCCTATTAACTTAAAAATTTTATAGAAAAAATCTATTTTTTCTATAAAATTTTTAAGTTTAATTTTTTTAGCGTATTTTATTGCAATTTTTTTTATTTTAAATAATAGCTAATAATTGAACTATTCTTTTTCAATTAATAATTAATTTTATTAACAATTGCTTTTTCATTCCATCGTTCTAAAATAAGTGTATTCGATCCATCTTGATTTTGTTGATATTTTATAGGTTGGAAGCCAATTTTTCGACTCTCTCCAATAATTACTTCTCCAGCATATTGTTGAGCGATTTGATCAATAAAACTTTCTATTGGATAATGTTGTTCCCAAAAACTCATATCAACAACCAATTCATATTCTTGACCATTCCAACAAAATTTAATATCGTAACCATTAGATTGAGCAATTATTAAATTAATAGCATAAGATTTCGATAAATAATTATTAAGAACGGTTTTTTGTCTTTTATTTGCAATATTTAATCTATTTAAAGCTTTCTCTAAATAAGATAAATTTTGAAAACGAGTATTTATAGTTGTAAAGTGTGACATAAAATTGAATATTAATAGGTAAATCTATAATATATTTTAATTTTATTGGAAATCTATTATACGTCTATTTGTTAGATTATTAGTTTATAATATTCTATTATAATTTATTTAGGATTAAAATATAAAAAATAAGTTTAATCCTATTTTACTTTCTTTTGAATTGGTTTAATTTTTTATTATTTTAGCTTTCGATAATAAATTAAATACAGTTGACGTTGGTTTAACTCCATACGATAACCATTTCGTTATTTTGATAATATCGAAATTACATTGTTTAGTTATAGGATTATAGTAGCCGACCTGATCTATTGCTCTACCATCTCGACGAGTTGTGTTTTCCATAATAACTAATCGATAAAATGGTTGTTGTTTTCTACCATTTCGTTTTAATCGTAACTTTAACATATTTTATATAATTTATAGTTTATAATCTTTATAAATTCTATAAGAATTAAAAAATTTCTCGAAATCTTATAAAAAAATAGATTAAATTTAATTCTATTATTTAACGACGTGAATAATACTCAATAACTAATAATTCATTAAGTTGTAATAAAAGTTCATTTCGATCACAATAGTTCATTATTTTCCCTTTAAGCTCTGAATTATTAAAACTCAAATGACTCGGTTGATAGTTAAGTTTAATATTTTTAATATTGTTTTTTATTAAGTTTATTGATCTAGATTTCGAATTGACACCAATTATATCATTTAATTGACATTGAAAACTCGAAATATTTACAACATTATTATTAACCGTAATATGCCCATGATTAATTAATTGTCGCGCATTAGCAATTGTTGGAGCAAAACCTAATGAAAAACAAATACTATCTAAACGCATTTCGAGTAATTGCAATAAAATTACGCCAGTAACTCCTTTACGACGACGGGCTTCCTTTATATATCGATATAATTGACTTTCTGTTAATCCATAATTAAATTTTAACTTTTGTTTTTCTTCTAATCGTAAACAATATTCTGTTATCTTTTTATTATTATCATCTGTATTCCCATGTTGACCTGGTTTGCCTTCTTTTTTTGATAATTTCTGAGTTAAACCAGGCAATGTTCCTAATCGGCGAGTAATTCTTAATTTAGGTCCACGATACCGTGACATAAAATTTTTTCTAATTTACTTTTTATACAATACTTTTTTCTTAATCCTATTTTTAAACAATTCAAATTGGGCGAGTGACCGGACTTGAACCGGCGAATGGTGGAACCACAACCCACTGCCTTAACCACTTGGCTACACCCGCCAAATTGTTTACAGAATAAACTTATCAGGTTATATTGTTTTACGTCCAGTTTCTGTATAAAAATTTTAATAAATAAAATGAATATAATAACAAAAAAGACTTTTTATTTAAATGGCGAAGAATATTTTAGTAAAGATAATCTAACACTTTTAGATTTATTAGATTATTTTGATTTTAATTTGTCTTTGTCAGTATTAGAATATAATAATTTTATTTGCCATAAGAAACATTGGAATAATATTTCTATTAGACAAAATGATAAAATCGAAATTATTACAATTGTAGGTGGAGGATAATTCTATAAAGATTTATAGAATTATTTTACACACGAACAATAATATTATATTGGTCTATTAATATTGATTCTAAGTCTTTCAGTCTATTTTCAACATCTTTATTTACTAAAGTTTTTTCATTAGATTGGAATATTAGTTGAATACATAAACTTGTATAGCCTAGAGGAATTGATTGTCCTCTATATTCATCTAATAATTTAACTTGAATTAAAAATTTTGTACCATGGTCACTCAACGTTTTTTTAATATCTTCAAATAATACTTTTTGACTAACAATAAATGATAAATCTTTAACAATTTTCGGATATAATGTATATTCTTTATAAAGTGGTAATTTCAAATTCTGAATTGCATTCTTTAATAATTCAAAATCAAATTCAAATAGATAAAGATTTCTTACAATATTTTGTTCTTTTGCAAGAATTGGATTAATCTGTCCAAAAATTCCTAGACTTTCTCCACTTAATAAAAATAATTCAGCTGTACGATATCGATGCAATATTTGAGTATAAACTGGATTAATTGAATTCTTCCAATAAATTACTAAATTTAAACGATCAAAAACTTGTTCAATTTTCCCTTTCCCTTCAAACCAAGTAATAGAATTAACTGGCTTAGCCCAATCAGTTTTTGTTTTAATGGCTCCAAAAATTCCTCCAATCTTTTCGCGCTCACTAAAATCTAACACCATATTACCTGAAAAAACATGTCCATATTCAAATCCTTCGAAATTAAAATTACCTTGTTTTACATTTTGACTTACAGTTTTTATTAAATTTGGAAGTAGACTTATTCGTAAACTAGAATAACCTGATAATAAAGGATTTACAATATTTATATGTTTTATATGTTTATCCTCAAAGGTTTGTTCATTTACAATAGAATATTGAACTAATTCATTAAATCCTGCAGCTAAAAAACATGATGTAATTTTTTTACGAATTTGATAACTAAAGTCTTCAGTTCCAAAATTTTTTAATTTTGGTAATTTTGTTAGAAAGTTGTTAAAACCATGTAATCTTCCAATTTCTTCAATTATATCAATTTCACGAATAATATCATTAGATCGATAAGATGGAACTTTAATTTTCCAAACAAACAGAGTTTGATCAAATGAATATGTAAAATTTAATCTTTTTAAATAATTTGAAATTTGCCTAACAGTTATAAAAGTAGTTTGGAAAGATGAAGTAGATCTAATTGGTCCTAATATCTCATTAACTTTTTTGTAATTTAGAAAAATATTCGGTAAATGTTGTTTTTTAGTTTGAGCGATTGTATGTAATTTACAAGTTAAATTTGGGTTTGATATTTTTAATAATAATATTAACCGATAAAATGTTTCAATTAAGTAAGTATTATTTAGTTCTTTTTCATATCGTGTAGATCTATCTGTGCGTAATCCAATAATTCTTGATTGTTGTCTGATTATTTTAGAATTAAATATAGAACCTTCAATTAATAATGCTTTTGTCTGATTTGTATAACAAAAATCTTTATGGCTAATTGTTCCAGCAATACTTAAATATAATTCATTAACTTTAAGTACTAAAATATTTTTATTTAATTTATAATTCAAATTATTACTTGCTAAAAAATGTTCATTAGTCTTAACACGTGTTAAAGTTAAATTAAAAACAGATTGTTTTAATTTTGAATTAACTTTCTCAAAATCATAGAACTCAAAAGGATAGCCCGTTTCCAGTAAGATATAATTTTGGAAATCGACTAAAGTATCGGTGGGAATTAACCCAGAATTTACTAATTTAGCTTTTAACCATTTTGGTACATTATAATCTGTTAAATTTTCTATTATAATTGCGATAAATGTCAAGTACTCAGAATATTTTTTCTGTTCTAAGTAGGAATTTATAATTCTTGTTTTCCAACTTAACTTTTGCCTTAAATATTTCGCGCTTTTGTAAGGCCGGTCAATTAATGCAGCAATTTCTTTAGAAATTCCTTTAACGGACATACTATCTGAACGATTAGCGGTCGCAGAAATATCAAGAATTGTTGTTTTTTTACTATCAATAACTAATTCTAAAATTTCCTCAACTTCAAAACTACTAAGTGTCAGCTTTTCAATTAATTGTTCTAAATCAAAATTTTTAATATCTACTAACTCGTCAACCCACCTTAAAGATATATGCATTTTAAAAATGATTAATGATTTTTACAATTAGCTTGCTTTGGTAAAAACCAAACCATTAGTTTCTCCGTATCGCTCCATAAATCGCATAAAACGATCCCAAGCTTCAGGACTTTTCATAATATAAATTGATTCAATTGCTTCTGGTTTCCCATTTACAAATCGAGCATTTACATCTCTTGTTTCGATCGTACCTTCTTCATCAATTAAGTACATCCCAGTAATTTCACCTTCTTTAGCAGTACTTTTATCTAAAATATTAGGATTTTTAAACCTAAAAGTAGCAGTTCCTGTACTTCCGTCACGAGAACGGGTTAATCGTACATCGGGTAAAACTTTTTCATCCAATCCTTTTATAAATTGTATTTTTGCTTCCATAAATTAATCCTTATAAAATACTATAAAATTAGAATAATTTTAGTTTAAAAAAAAAATTCCAATAATGTAAACTTATGACTTTTAAATATAAATTTATTTAACTGGGGTGGCAGGATTCGAACCTACGAATGGCGGAGTCAAAGTCCACAGCCTTACCGCTTGGCGACACCCCAGAATACTAACACAGTCAAAAATAGTAAACTTAGATTTCACTTTACTAATTATGAATTTTAAAAGTTGGGCAAGAAGGGATTCGAACCCCTGACACCGTAGTTCGTAGCCACGTGCTCTAGTCCACTGAGCTACAAGCCCAAACTGTATTAGATGGTATAATAATAATATTAATTATCCTTTTTAGTAAACCTTTTCAACAAAAAATTTTTAATTAAAAATTATTTTTGACTTGCGTACAGTTTATCTTTTGTTCTAAACTAAGATTTAGAAAAATTTCTATCTAACTAGTATCAAAAATTGAATATGTCAAAAAAAATTCTATATCAAGATAATGCTCGTCGTGCCCTAGAACGAGGAATGGAAATAATGGTTGAAGCCGTTTCCATAACATTAGGTCCAAAAGGAAGAAATGTAGTTTTAGAAAAATCGTATGGTTCCCCACAAATTGTTAATGATGGAGTTACTATTGCAAAAGAAATTAATTTGGAAGACCATATAGAAAATACTGGTGTTTCTTTAATTCGGCAAGCAGCATCAAAAACAAATGATGTCGCGGGAGATGGAACAACTACTGCAACTGTCATAGCCTATGCTATGGTGAAAGAAGGTCTTAAAAATATAGCCGCAGGAGCAAATCCGATTTCAATAAAATTAGGTATGGAAAAAGCGACACAATATTTAGTAACATTAATTAATGAATTTTCCCAACCGGTTGAAGATATTCAATCAATTCAACAAGTTGCTTCAATTTCAGCTGGAAATGATGAAATCATTGGATCACTAATCGCGGATGCTTTAGCTAAAGTTGGAAAAGAAGGTGTTATTTCATTAGAAGAAGGAAAAGGAATTATTACAGAATTAGAAATAACTGAAGGAATGAAACTCGAAAAAGGTTTTATTTCACCTTATTTCATTACCAATACTGAAAAAATGGAAGTTTCATATCAAAATCCATTTATCTTATTAACTGATAAACGAATTACATTAGTTCAACAAGATTTATTACCAATTTTAGAACAAATCACAAAAACAAAACGCCCACTTCTTATTATTGCAGAAGATGTTGAAAAAGAAGCGTTAGCCACATTAATTTTAAATAAATTACGTGGTATTGTAAACGTAGTTGCTATTAGAGCACCAGGTTTTGGAGAGCTTCGAAAATTAATGTTAGAAGATATTGCTGTTCTTACTGGTGGAACAGTTATTACTCAAGATGCTGGACTAAATTTAGAAAATATTCAATTAACGTTATTAGGAAAAGCCCGACGTATTATTGTAAATAAAGATAGTACAACTATTGTTGGAGATAGATTAGAAGTTGAAAAAATTAAAGCTCGGTGCGAACAACTTCGAAAACAAATTAATATTGTGGATACTTCTTATGAAAAAGAAAAATTACAAGATAGAATTGCAAAATTGTCCGGGGGAATCGCTGTAATACGCGTTGGGGCTATTACCGAAACAGAAATGAAAGATAAAAAATTACGTTTAGAAGATGCTATAAATGCTACACGAGCAGCTATAGAAGAAGGTATTGTTCCAGGTGGTGGTGCTACGTTGGCACATTTATCAGAAAACTTATTAACCTGGGCAAAAATTAACTTGAAAGAAGATGAACTTATAGGCGCTAGAATTATTGCCAAAGCAATTGAAGCTCCTTTAAAACGAATTGCAGAAAATGCAGGAATCAATGGACCGGTTATACTAGAAAAGGTTCAACAACAACATTTTGAAATAGGTTATAATGCTGCAAAAAATATATTTAGTAATATGTATATAGAAGGTATTGTAGACCCTGCTAAAGTAACTCGATCAGGGTTACAAAATGCAACATCGATTGCTAGTATGATTTTAACGACTGAATGTATAATTGTCGAGGAGTCAGAAAACTTAAACGAATAATAATTTTCGTTTAAGTTTTCCTAGACAATTAATTTAAAAATCATTTAAATTTGCTGTTGGATCAGAATTACTATCATTATTTCCTTTAATTTCTGCTGCTTCTTCGACAGCTCGTTTTAATTCTTCAACTAATAATTTTAACGATTGATAGTTATCGGTCTGAATAGCTTGTCTTGTATCTTCAATCAATTTTATTATCTTATCATGTTTTTGATCTAATTGACTTCCTTTTGTTACACTTTCTTTTAAGGGTAATATAGCTTTTTCAACTTCAAAACATAAAGTTTCAGCTTGGTTTTTTAAATCAATATTTTTTCGTTTTTCTTGATCGGCTGAAGCATATTTTTGAGCTTCTTCTAACATATCTTCGACTTCTTTTTCATCAAGATTGGAAGCGCCTTCAATAGTCACAGATTGTTCAACTCCAGTTTCTAGCTCTTTAGCTTTTACTGATAAAAGTCCATCAACATCAATATCAAAAGTAACTTCAATTTGTGGACGACCCCGCTCAGCTTGAGGAATTCCATCTAATCGGAAGTTTCCAAGGCTTTTATTACCTGTAACTAATTCACGTTCACCTTGTAATATATGGATTTCAACATTTGGTTGATTATCGACTGCGGTAGAAAACATTTCCGATTTTTTAACCGGTATTGTTGTATTACGTGCAATAATTTTAGTCATTACACCGCCTAATGTTTCTACACCTAATGATAAAGGTGTTACATCTAATAATAAAATATCTTTAATTTCACCAGCAAGAATTCCAGCTTGAATTGCAGCTCCAATCGCAACAACTTCATCTGGATTGACAGATTGATTTGGTTTTTTATTTGTTAACGATTCAACTAACTTTTGAATTGCTGGAATTCGCGTAGAACCTCCAACTAAAACTACTTCATTAATATTTGATTTTTCAAGTCTAGCGTCATCAAGTGCTTTTTCTACAGGAATTCGACAACGTTCAATTAATTCTTGACATAAATTTTCAAAAACTGTTCTTGTTAATTCTTTCTCTATGTGTTTTGGACCAGTTTTGTCCGCTGTAATAAATGGTAAATGAATTGTTGTTTTTTCGACAGTCGATAATTCCATTTTCGCTTTTTCTGCTGCCTCTGTTAATCTTTGTAATGCTTGAATATCTTCCGTTAAATCAATATTTTCCTGATTTTTAAATTCTTTAACAAGCCAATTAACCAAAACTTTATCAAAATCATCACCACCTAAATTAGTATCACCAGCAGTAGCTAAAACTTCGAAAATCCCATCACCAACTTCTAAAATTGAAACATCAAATGTCCCACCACCTAAATCAAAAACTAAAATAGTTTCATTTTGTTTTTTATCTAAACCATAGGCTAAAGATGCAGCTGTTGGTTCATTAATAATTCTTAAAACTTCAATTCCTGCAATTTTTCCAGCGTCCATTGTTGCTTGTCTTTGAGAATCATTAAAATAGGCTGGAACTGTAATTACTGCTTGAGTAACTTCTTGTCCTAGATAACTAGTAGCATCATTAACTAATTTTCTTAAAACTTGAGCAGATATCTCTTCTGGACTAAATTCCTTGTTTAAAGAAGAACATTTAATTTTAATATTTCCATTTGGATCTTTAAGTACCTTATAGGGCAATTTTTTTGAATCGTTTGAAACTTCGCCTTCTTTTGACCCTATAAATCTTTTAACAGAAAAAAACGTATTTTCAGGGTTAATAACTGCTTGTCTTTTTGCAATTTGCCCAACTAATAATTCTTGTTTTTTAGTATACGCTACAATTGAAGGTGTTGTTCTTAGTCCTTCAGCATTTATAATAACACTAGGTTGACCTCCTTCAATAGCGGCGACAACTGAATTTGTTGTTCCTAAATCTATACCGACAACTTTTCCCATTGGATTTTTTATTATAGTAAATTATATATTTTGAATATATATATATATATAACTTAATATAAAAAATTTTAGGAAGTTTAATAGCCGTACATTAATTTTTAAAATAAAAATGTTTATTTAACTTTTATAGACAAATAAGTTTAATTTATTTAAATTTTGATTAATAATTTAGTCGTTTTAATGACTTTATTTATTAATTATTAATACTTTTAAATAGTTAAATCAACCTTTGATTTTATAACTTTTAATGATAAATAAATATATTTGGAGAAATAGTGTGTCTTTAGGATTATTAGGTAATAAAATTGGTATGACTCAAATTTTTGATGAATCTGGTTGTATTATTCCAGTTACAATTTTAAAAATTGGTCCTTGTATTGTAACACAAGTTAAAACAATTATAACTGATGGTTATAATTCAATTCAAATTGGATATGGGGCTATTTCTAGTCGATCTTTAACTCAATCGCAATTAGGTCATTTACAAAAATCAAATATTCAACCTTTAAAATATTTAAAAGAATTCCATATAAATCATCCTGAAAAATTTCAAGTCGGACAAATTTTAAATGTTGAATCATTTGTTACTGGTCAATTAGTCGATATAACAGGAAAAAGTATAGGTAAAGGATTCTCGGGCCTTCAAAAACGACATAATTTTACAAGAGGTCCAATGACTCACGGTTCAAAAAACCATAAAGCACCAGGCTCAATTGGTATGGGAACAACACCCGGCCGGGTTTTACCCGGAAAAAAAATGGCAGGTCAATTAGGAAATAAAATTACAAATATCAAAAGATTGAAAATTCTTCAAATAAATATTGAAGATAATATATTAGTAGTAAAAGGTTCTATTCCTGGAAAACCTGGCGATTTACTAACTATTGTACCTTCCAAATAAAAACTTGTATCTTATTAAAAAAAACCTCGATCTATTAAAACAACGTATGACTGTGCAAAAATTTGTAGTTTATGATTCAGTAAGTATAACTGGACAAAAATCAAAAAATACTCACAATTTAAAATTAAATGTAGTTGAAAAATCCGGTAATTATTTAATTTATAAAGATCTATTGCGTCATCAAATTTCTAACAAACAAGGTACTGCTTCAACTAAAACTAGAAGTGAAGTCAGAGGTGGAGGACGAAAACCCTGGAAACAAAAAGGAACGGGACGTGCACGAGCAGGCTCAAATAGATCTCCATTATGGAAAGGAGGTGGTGTTATTTTTGGACCAAAACCTCAAAAAATAATATTGAAACTAAATAAAAAAGAACGGAAACTAGCTTTACAAACTTTACTTTATAATAAACGTAATCTTATTTTAATTATCGATAATTTAGAAACTGTACTTGAAACACCAAAAACAAAAACATTTTTAAATATTTGTAAAAATTGTAGTCTAAATTTGAATCAAAAAATATTAGTAATTGTTTCTGAAAAGACAAAATTTTTAAAATTATCTACACGGAATATTAAAAATATAAAACTTATTTCTGCCTCAAATTTAAATACACTTAGTTTATTAAAAGCAAAACAAATTTTAATAACATCGTCGGCAATAACCTATATAAAGGAGATTTATTGTGATTGATTATTCATATTATCATTTTAACAGGATAAATATTATAAAATATCCGATTATTACCGATAAAGCAACAAGACTTTTAGAAAATAATCAGTATACTTTTATTGTAAATCCTTCTTCTAATAAAACAACAATTAAAGCAGCAATTGAGTATTTATTTAATGTGAAAGTAAGAAAAGTTAACACATGTTCTCTCCCTAAGAAAAAAAACCGTATAGGGTCATTTTTCGGTTTTAAACCGCAATATAAAAAAGCAATTGTAACTTTATCAGAAAGTGATAGAATAAACTTATTTGCTGACAATTAATAATTATAGAAATTAATAAAGTTTATGAGTATTCGTCTTTATAAATCATATACACCGGCTACACGGAATCGTGCTATTTCCTCTTTTCTTGAAATCACAACAAATAAACCAGAAAAAACATTAATCCAAAAAAATCATCGGAAGAAGGGACGAAACAATAGAGGAATTATTACAATACGACATCGAGGAGGGGGGCATAAAAAGCGATATCGATTAATAGATTTTCGGCGGAATAAATATAATATTTATGGAATTGTAGCTTCAATTGAATATGATCCGAATCGAAACGCCCGAATTGCACTGATACATTACACTGATGGCAAAAAACACTATATATTACATCCAAAAAATTTAAAAGTCGGCGATAAAATTTGTTCAGGTTTAGGATCTGATTTAACAATTGGTAATGCGTTACCATTAGACCAAATTCCGTTAGGTACATCTATTCATAATATTGAATTAATACCAAATCGTGGCGGACAAATTGTACGAGCTGCTGGGACATCTGCTAAAATATTAGCAAAAGAAGGAAATTATATAACTGTCCGTTTACCTTCGAAAGAAATTAGACTAGTCCGTAAACAATGTTTTGCTACAATTGGAGAAGTAAGTAATAACGAAGTCTTTTTGATCCAAAGTGGTAAAGCAGGACGAACACGTTGGTTAGGGAAACGGCCAACAGTTCGTGGTTCAGTAATGAATCCCTGTGATCATCCACATGGAGGAGGAGAAGGGCGAGCGCCGATTGGTAGAACTGGGCCGTTGACACCTTGGGGAAAACCTGCATTAGGAATGAAAACAAGAAAAAAGAAAAAACTGAGTGATGCATATATTCTTCGTCGCCGTTTCTAAAAAAATTTAAGAATCTATAAATAATTAAAATATTTTTAAGATGTCACGATCATTAAAAAAAGCACCCTTTGTTGCTTACGATTTATTGAAAAAAATTAATAAAATGAACAATGAGGGTAAAAAAGAAGTAATTAAAACTTGGTCTCGTGCTTCTACTATATTACCAACTATGATTGGCCATACAATAGCAATCTACAATGGAAAACAACATGTTCCAATTTTTATTTCTGACCAATTAGTTGGCCATAAATTAGGAGAATTTGTATCCACTAGAACATTTAAATCTCATATTAAAACTGATAAAAAGATAAAACGTTAAGAAAGTTAGTGTGAAAATAAAAAAACTAGAAAAATATAGTCGCATAAAAAAAGTAATTGAATATCCAGATCATCATTTTCAAGATGTTGAAATCGAAACCCATCGGTGTAATTTTCGAACATTTTATATTAACTATAAGCGTTTATTATCATTTCGTGAAAAATTAATCTTAAAAAGTATCAATGATAAATATTTTTATTATGCGCTTGATGATATATTGTACGGTTTAAATTTAAAAGAACGAGATAATATTGTATCAATTTTATATTCTACAGCTATTTCACTTCAGAATAATTTATGTGTAAATTTTTTAGATATATGGATTGATGCAATTTATATTCATGAACTACCCAAATTTAATAAATTTATTAAACAAAACTATCAAAATCTAGAATTCCAAACTGTAATTGCAATAACTTTCTTAGTCAAATCTAGTTTACCGACTAAAAAAATTGAAATCCCATGGTAAATAAAAAGTAAAATTATTATCAATTTAAAAATACTATAAAAATGTAGGCTTTATTTTTAGTTTGCTATTTGTTTTTCAATAAATTGAAAAAAAATTTTCAAAAACAGAAAAAGAAAAAATTTTATGTCTAATATTCAATCGGTCAAAGCAGTCGCAAAATATATTCGAATGTCACCTGATAAAGTACGACGTGTCTTAAATCAAATTCGAGGGCGTTCCTATCAAGAAGCATTAATGATATTAGAATTTTTACCATATAACGCTGGTGGACCTGTTTGGCAAGTTTTACATTCAGTAGCTGCAAATGCAAAAAATAATTACGCTTTAGATAAAAAAAAATTAATTATTGATACAGTATTTGCAAATGAAGGACCTAAATTAAAACGAATTCGTCCACGAGCGCAAGGTCGAGCTTATCGAATTTTAAAACCAACATGTCATATCACAATTATTGTGAAAGGAATTAGCTGAAAAATTATATAAATTGTATTTTAATTAAATAAAAAGGATTATTCTGTGGGACAAAAAACACATCCTTTAGGATTTAGATTAGGAATTACGCAAAACCATAAATCCGTATGGTATGCAAATTCAAATCAATATTCTAATTTGTTAAAAGAAGATGATCAGATTAGAACATATATTAATAAATTAGCAAAAACAGCCGGAATTTCAAATATTAAAATTAATCGAAACGGTTTAAATGATACAATTAAATTAACGATTGAAACAGGAATACCGGGTGCCTTAGTTGGAAATAAAGGTCTAGTAATTAAGAATTTATTAATTAATATTAAAAAGTTTTTATCTCCAACATGTCAACTTCGAATAGACATTATCGAAGTCGAAAAAGTCAATTTTAATGCTTCTTTACTTGCTGACTTAATTGTAACTAAACTTGAACAAAGAATTGCATTTCGACAAGCAATTCGAGAAGCATTAGAAAACGCTCAAGAAGAAAAAGTTAATGGAATTAAAATTCAAGTTTCAGGACGTTTAAACGGAGCAGAAATTGCACGAAGTGAATGGACGCGAGAAGGACGTGTCCCGTTACAAACATTACGAGCAGATATTGATTACTCTTTAAAAGAAGCAAATACGATTTATGGAATTTTAGGGATTAAAGTTTGGTTATTTAAAAATGAAATATTAACAAAATAATTAAAAATTCTATTGTATTTGATTTATTTCTATTCTATAAAATTAATTAATTATGTTAAGTCCAAAAAGAACAAAATATAGAAAATATCATCGTGGAAGAATGCGAGGAAAAGCTACAAGAGGAAATGAAATCTCATATGGAGATTACGGTTTACAAGCATTAGAGCCAACATGGATTACATCTCGTCAAATAGAAGCAGCCCGTAGAGCAATTACACGATATACAAAACGTGGCGCATCTTTATGGATTCGTATTTTTCCTGATAAAACTGTAACGGCTCGTGCTGCAGAATCACGTATGGGATCTGGTAAAGGAGCCGTAGATTATTGGGTAACAGTTGTCAAACCAGGAACCGTTTTATTTGAAATAGCCGCTGTTCCTAAAGAAATTGCTCGTGCCGCTCTAAATTTAGCATCATATAAATTACCAATAAAAACAAAATTTATTATTCGAAATAGGAAAGCATAAAATATGGCCATACCTCTATATAGTGATATTTTAGGGATTTCAAATACTGAAATATCAGAAGCGATTATTCAAGCAGAAAAAGAATTATTTCAATTGAGATTTAAAAAAGCTACTCGTCAACCATTTAAGGCACATGAAATTAAACACACAAAACGGCGATTAGCTCATTTAAAAACTCTTTTAGCATTAAGATTGGATATAATTGAACAAAGTCATAATAATATTATAAGTAAATTAATTAATAATTAAAACTCTATTACTGAAAGTTTTTACATAAAAAGATAACTCAAGGAATTTTAAATGCCAGTAAAAGAAAAGGTTGGTGTTGTAATAAGTAATAAAATGCAAAAAACTATTGTAGTAAAAGTTGAAAATCGCTACCCTCATCCTATATATTCAAAAACAATGGTAAAAACAAAAAAATATTTAGCTCATGATGAAAGGGGTGTATGTAATATTGGTGATCAAGTTTTAGTTTATGAATGTCGTCCTTTAAGTAAACGAAAACGTTGGATACTTTCTAAAATTCTTTCAAAATCATCTTTAAATTAATTAAGGTTAAAGTTTTATGATATATCCCCAAACAATGTTGACGGTAGCCGATAATACTGGCGCTCGAAAAATAATGTGTATTCGAGTATTGGGTGGAAATCGAAAATACGCAAAAATTGGTGATACCATTATTGCTGTTGTTAAAGAAGCAATACCTAATATGCCAATTAAACGATCGGATATTGTTAGAGCTATTGTTGTAAGAACTTGTAAAACAATCCGTCGTCCAGATGGGATGTATATTAGATTTGATGAAAATGCTGCTGTAATTGTAAACTTAGATAGTAATCCACGTGGAACACGAGTTTTTGGTCCGGTTGCTCGTGAAATTCGTGAAAAAAACTTTTCGAAGATTGTATCATTAGCACCGGAGGTTTTATAAATGAAAAGAAAACAAAAAAAACAGATTAAAGTTGGTGATACAGTAAAAATTTTATCAGGCTTTGATAAAAATAAAACTGGTGAAGTTGTAAAAATTTATCCTAATACTGGAAAAATTATAGTTAAAGGAATTAATTTTAAATTCAAACATAGTAAACCGAAAACAGAAGAAGATATTGGTGAAATAAAACAAATCGAAGCCCCAATTCATCATTCAAATGTAGTATTAAAATTAACATAATTATAAATAGTATGCATAATCAATGGCCATTAGAAGAAGTTGCTGAAATTTATAATTTACTTGAAAATATAAAAAAAGAATATCAGCATGGTTTTAGGTCTGTTTTAAAAAAAAATAATCCAACTTTATATGGCAATCCTCATATAATTCCAAAACTTAAAAAAATCCAAATTAATCGGGGATTGGGGTTGACAGCCCAAAATACAAATACTTTAAAAAAAAATATTGCTGAATTTACTAGAATTACGGGTCAAAAACCTATAATTACAAAAGCTAAAAAGGCGATTGCTGGTTTTAAAATTAGAGATAATATGGAATTAGGGTTGAGCGTAACACTAAGAAATGAAAAAATGTATGTATTTCTTACAAAACTTATATTTTTTACATTTGCTCAAATTCGCGATTTTCGTGGGTTATCTGTACGAAGCTTTGATAAAGCAGGAAATTATACATTGGGCTTAAAAGAACAGTTAATTTTTCCAGAAATTAATTATGAAGATGTTGATCAAGCACAAGGATTTACTATTACAATTGTTTTAGAGAATTCAGCCCCAAAATCCCGATCAACAACTGTTCAGAAAGTTTTAAATGGAATGATATTATTTAAATTTTTAAGATTTCCTTTAAATGATTGTGGTTATTATCAAAAATTTTCTTCCCTTTTTGAAGTAAATCAAGTATGGGATCGAAAAAAACATTTAAAACGAAAAAGATGGTCTCAAGAATAATAAAAAAACAATAACAAAATAGCTATAAGATAAGGAGACATTTATGGTAACAGATACTATATCAGATATGATTACGCGAATCAGGAATGCTAATATGGTTAAACACCAAATTGTACAAATTCCTTCAACAAAAATGTCAATTGCTATTGCTTCGATTTTAAAAGATGAAGGATTTATTGAAGATTTTGAAGTATATAATGAAACCTTTTCGAAATATTTACTTATTTCATTAAAATATATGGGAAAATCACGTCAACCTGTTATTTGCAAAATTGAACGAATTAGTAAACCAGGACTACGTGTTTATAGTAATTCGAAAAAATTACCAAAAGTTTTAAATAATTTAGGGATTGCAATTATTTCTACATCAAAAGGGGTTATGACAAACGTAAAAGCAAAAGAACGTGGAATTGGTGGTGAAATTTTATTTTATATTTGGTAATTGGAGTAATTAAAAATTATGTCACGTATTGGAAAATTACCGATTAAAATACCAACTAATGTTGATGTTAGTTGTACTGGAGCGCAAATTATAATCAAAGGAAAATTTGGAACACTACAGAATACAATTCCTAATGTTATCGGGATTAAACAAAATAATGGTAACTTAATTGTTACCGTAAAAAATCAAACACGACCTACACGTGCGTTACATGGATTATATCGTACCTTAATTTACAATATGGTTGTTGGAGTTTCAGAACAGTTTAAAGTAACTCTTTTATTACAAGGGGTAGGTTATCGCGCTATTGTTCAAGAAAAATTTATAGTCTTAAATTTAGGTTATAGCCATCCGGTCAAAATACCAATTCCTGAGGGCATTTCTGTTGAAGTTGTTCAAAACACAACTATTAACTTAAAAGGATGTAATAAAGAACATTTAGGTTTATTCGCATCTAAAATACGTTCATGGAGATCCCCAGAACCATATAAAGGGAAAGGAATTCTTTATAAAGGAGAAGTAATTAACCGAAAAGCTGGTAAATCTGGTAAAAAATAATAGTAAATAATTTTAAAAGCCCTAAAATAACTCCAATTAGATAGTTATATAATTATGAAATTTTCAAAAAAGGCATTATTGAAACTTAAAAATAAAAATAAAAAATTAAAACCGAATAAATATAAAAAACTAAAACGTGAAAGTTTACGGGGATCTGTAAAAGGAACAAAAGAACGACCTAGATTAACTGTATTTAGATCAAACGAAAATATTTATGCCCAAATAATTGATGATATTATTTCTAAAACTATAGTTTCTTGTTCTACTTTAGATCGAGATATTAAACTTAAAGTTAATAATGGACGAACATGCGAGGCATCACGATGTATGGGAGAAAAATTAGCAAAATTAAGTTTAAAAAAAAATATAACTAAAATTGTTTTTGATCGGGGTCCTTATTTATATCATGGACGAATAAAAGCATTAGCCGATGGCGCTCGTACTGGTGGATTGCAATTTTAAGAAGTAATCTGAAAACAATAAATATAAGTTTAATAAATTTTATGAGTACCGACTTAAAAGAAGTTAATAAAATTAAAAAGAATTCAGCACGTCGAAATAACGTTAATAAACCAAAATTTGTTGAACGACTGATAAAAGTTAGTCGAGTATCAAAGGTAACAAAAGGTGGAAAAAAATTAAGTTTTCGTGTAATTATTGTTATAGGTGACGAAAATGGACAAGTTGGAGTTGGAGTTGCTAAAGCTGATGATGTTGTTAATGCTTTTAAAAAAGCAAAAACAGATGGAAAAAAAAATGTAATTAAAATTCCTATTACAAAATCGTTAAGTATTCCTCATAATGTTATTGGGAATTTTGGTGCCTGCAAAATAATAATGCGTCCTTCAATTGAAGGTTCCGGTGTTATAGCAGGTGGAGCTGTTCGAACAGTACTAGAAGTTGCTGGTATTAAAAATGTAATTGCGAAACAATTAGGATCGGATAATATTTTAAACAATGCACGAGCATCTATTTTAGCTTTAAAAAGTTTAACAACAAAATCACAAGTTTCAAAAAAACGAAATTTTAATTCAACTTAAAGCCATAGATTAACGATTTAATGTAGTAAGTATAATAATGGAAATTAAACAAAAAAATGATAATAATATCTTATTAAAGAGAGTTTCACTAAGTTTAGCTATATTACTATTTATTCGATTAGGAACTTTTCTTCCTGTTCCCGGTATTGATCCTGGACATTTAGCATTCTTTCTTAAACGACATTCAATTACAAATGGATTATTAAGCACATTTTCTGGGAATGAGATTTTTGTTATTGGTTTATTTACTTTAAATATTTTTCCATATATAAATGCTTCAATTATAATGCAATTCTTAGTTAGTCTTTTTCCAGCTATCTCTAAATTACAAAAAGAAGGTGGTGGAGAAGGTCAAAGAAAAATTACTCGTTTAACCCGTTTAATTACATTAGGCTGGGGTTTAATTCAAAGTACAAGTTTAGCTTTTTATTTAAAACGTGCTTTATTTAATTGGAATTTAGAATTAGCTCTAGAAATTATTATTTGCTTAACAACAGGAGCAATGATAGTTTTATGGCTTAGTGAAGTAATTACTGAATATGGACTTGGAAATGGTGCATCTTTACTTATTTATAATAATATTATAGCTAGTTTACCCAATATAAGTAAAAAAATTCTGAATGAAAGTAATGAAAATATTACACTTCAATCTTGGTTAATTCTTGGTTTCTTATTTTTTATAGTGTTATATGGAATTGTCTTATTACAAGAAGGAGCAAGAATTGTGCCATTAATTTCATCAAAACGATTAATTCAGCCAACATTAGAAAGATATTCTACCAGCCCAAAAAATAATTATATTCCATTAAGATTTAATCAGGCTGGTGTAATGCCGATTATATTAACAACAGCTGTATTAGTTATACCAAGTTACTTAAATAATTTTAGTTTTTTATTACCTATAATAACTCTTCCCGGATTCATTAATTCATCGAAAATTCTATATTGGATTATTTATTTTGTATTAATTTTAACATTTAGTAAGTTTTATTCAACCATTGTTTTAAATCCTAAAGATCTATCTAATCAATTACAAAAAGATGCTGTAAGCATACCAGGAATAAGACCCGGAATAGCTACGACTTTTTATTTAAAACAAGTAATGAAGCGTGTTACATTATTAGGAGCAATTTTATTAGCTATTTTAGCTACATTTCCAAACGTAATCGAAACTGTATTACACATCTCAAATTTTAATGGCTTAGGAACAACATCCTTACTAATTTTAGTTGGTGTAATAGTCGATATCTCAAGAGAAATTCGAAGTATATATTTAACAAATGTCTATAACAAAATGTTTTACTTTAATTCAAAAGAGTAGAAAAAATTATTTATTAACTTGAAATCTGTAATGAAAGTACGCCCTTCAGTAAAAAAAATGTGTAACAAATGTCGAATAATTAAACGCCATGGTCGAGTAATGGTTATTTGTTTAAATCCTAAACATAAACAGCGTCAAGGTTAATTTTTTAAAGGAGTTTATTTTATGGTACGATTAATAGGTGTTGACTTACCAAGAAACAAACGAGTTGATTACGCCCTTACCTATATTCATGGAATTGGTATTACATCAGCGAGAAAAATCATAAAATTAGCCAATATAAGTCCCGAAATTCGAACAAGCAATTTAACTACTCAACAAACTATAGCATTACGACAAGTATTAGAAAATATTGATTTAAAATTAGAAGGGGATTTACGACGTTTTAATGGTTTAAATATAAAACGATTAAATGAAATAAATTGCTATAGAGGAAAAAGGCATAGAAACAGTTTACCTGTTCGTGGTCAAAGAACACGAACAAATGCTCGTTCTAGACGAGGTACGAAAAAAACTGTTATTGGTAAGAAAAAATAATCTTATATTTAATAAACTTAATTTTTTATTTTATATTATATGTTACAGAAAATTAAAAAATCAACATTGAAGAAAGAAAAAAATAATTTGATTACAGGTCTTGTTCATATTCATTCAACATTTAATAATACAATTGTAACTATTACTAATTTAGCGGGTGACACTGTTTCTTGGGCGTCGTCAGGAAGTTCGGGCTTTAAAGGGGCAAGAAAAGGGACACCTTTTGCAGCTCAAATAGCTGCAGAAAAAGTAGCCTTAGAAGCTTTAAATACAGGAATGAAAAGTGTTGAAATTTTAATAAAAGGCCAAGGTTCAGGGCGTGAAACAGCAATTAGAGCAATTCAAGAAACTGGCTTTGAAATAATATCATTACATGATCTAACACCTGTACCTTATAATGGATGCCGTCCACCAAAACGCCGTCGTGTTTAAATTTTCGAATTACACAGCTTTTCTAATTAATTGAGAATAAAAATATGACTAAGTTTCGTATTAAGTCTTTAAAATCAGAAAAAATTGAATCAGGGTCCTATTATGAAGAATTTTTAGTTACTGGTTTACTTCCAGGGCAAGGAATAACTATAGGAAATCTATTGAGACGAGTATTATTAGGAGATTTAGGTGGAACTAGTATTACAGCTGTTCGAATTGCTGGTATAAAAGATGAATTTTCAATATTATCTGGTGTTCGAGAAGATACTCTTGAAATATTTTTAAATTTAAAAGGAGTTATTTTAAAAAGTCATACAACTGATTTACAATTTGGAAGATTGAAAGTTCAAGGTCCAGCGGTAATTACAGCTGATCTAATTCACTTACCGTCAGGTCTAGAAATTATAAATCCAAATCATTATATTGCAACTATTTCTACCTCTAATATCCTTGAAATGGAGTTTAAAATTGAATATGGAACTGGTTATAAACTTGCTAGTCAAACCTTTTCGGATAAATCAGATGATTTTTTAGAAATAGATGCTATTTTTATGCCTATTCAAAAGGTTGATTTTAAAATAGAAAATGTTTACGACAATTCTAATTATATGACAGAACGTTTGTTTCTAGATATTTGGACTAATGGGAGTATATCTCCAAAAGAAGCAATTTGTTCTGCATCGGAATTAATTGTTGATTTATTGAGTTTATTAAAAGTAAATAATTTTACACAGGAACCTCAACATTTAGAATTAAAAACTGCCTCGGTTCCATTAGATTCACATACTAATATTGCCATTGAAGAATTACAATTGTCAGTTCGAGCTTATAACTGTTTAAAAAGAGCCCAGATTAATACAATTGGTGAATTGTTACAGTATTCACCAGAAAAATTACAACAACTTAAGAATTTTGGGCGAAAATCTGCAGATGAAGTTTTTACCGCCCTTAAAGACAAATTAGGAATTATTTTAAAGTGAAGATTTTTATTAATTAATATTATATGAATAAAACGTTTATTCCCAATTCTGATTACATTAAAAGAAAATGGTACATTATTGATTGTAAAGATCAAAAATTGGGTCGATTAGCATCCTTTCTTGTTCGTTTATTAGCAGGTAAATTTAAATCTTATTATTATCCGTCAATGGATATTGGAGATTACATAATATTAATAAATGCCGAGTTTTTAATTTTTGATCGCGAGGTTGAAAAATTCCATGTATTTCGACCTGGACGACCTGGTTATTCCTTAAAAAGGATTATAACTATAACTCCACAAAAAATGATTGAAAGTTCTATTAAATCTATGATGCCAAATGGTTTAGCACGAAAACGATTAATAAAAAGATTAAAAGTATATGAAGGAAAAAATCATCCTCATAAGGCACAAAATCCAATAAAATTAGATTTTAATAAATTATAATTTTTTACTAGAAACAATATATATATAAATTTTTATGAATACTAACATTGACTCTATTATTCACAAAAAAGCTGTTGGTAGACGAAAAAAGGCTGTTGCTAGAATTACTTTTGTTTCGGGAGAAGGAAATATTCTAATAAATAAAATCCCAGGCGAACGATATTTACAATATAATCTTAAATATTTAACAATTATTAAAGATCCGTTAAAAAAATTAAAATTAGATGAACAATTTAATATTATAGCGAATGTAAAAGGTGGGGGACTTACAAGTCAAACTGAAGCCATTCAACTTGGAATTGCACGATTATTATGTGAACATGAAAAACAAAATCGTCTAATATTAAAACCTTTGGGACTTTTAACTAGAGATGCGCGTATTAAAGAGCGTAAAAAATATGGATTACGAAAAGCTAGAAAAGCCCCACAATATTCAAAACGTTAAAAAAATTAAAACTAAAATTATGCCAAAATCCAAAATTCATCCAACTTGGTTTAATAATGCACCTGTCTATTGTGATGGAAAACCAATTTGTTTTACTGGTTCGACACAACAACAATTACAAGTTGACATTTGGTTAATAAATCATCCGTTTTATACTGATTCTAAAATTATTGTTGATAGTGAAGGGCGAGTCGAAAGATTTATGAAAAAATATGGACTAGATTCAAAAGATGAATAAAATTGTGAAAATTCAAAAATCTTCTATTTACTAATTATTTTTTTAATTATATGCCAACTATTGAGCAATTAATCCGATCGAAACGAATACAATTAAAAAAAAAGACTAAATCACCTGCACTTGTTAACTGTCCTCAACGGCGCGGAGTTTGCACACGCGTTTATACAACAACACCGAAAAAACCTAATTCAGCTATTCGCAAAGTTGCGCGAGTTAGATTAACGTCAGGATTTGAAGTTACTGCTTATATTCCAGGAATCGGTCATAACTTGCAAGAACATTCTGTTGTATTGATTCGTGGTGGTCGAGTAAAAGATTTACCTGGAGTTAGATATCATATTATCCGAGGTGCTTTAGATAGTGGCGGTGTTAAGGATCGAATACAAGGACGTTCAAAATATGGAGTTAAAAAACCAAAAACAGATAAATAGTAAAATATTTTATTATTCCTTCTAAACATTTATATCTACAATTAATTATTAAAAATTAGATAAAATTATTAATATTAAAAACATTTGATTATATGTCTCGTCGAAATATTTCAAAAAAAAGGTTTCCTGAACCAGATCCTATATATAATAGTTATTTAGTGAGTTTACTTATCACACGGATTTTAAAATCCGGCAAAAAGAATTTAGCACAAAATATTGTTAACAAAACCTTTACCATTATCCAAACAAAAACAAATCAAGACCCAGTAATGATTTTTGAAAAAGCAATTGAAAATGCAAGTCCTCTAGTTGAAGTAAAAGCTAGAAGAATTGGAGGCTCTACGTACCAGGTTCCAATTGAAGTTAGCCGATTTCGAGCTATAAATTTATCATTAAAATGGATTATTCAATATGCAAGACAGCGTGTCGGAAAAACAATGTCAATTAAATTAGCTAACGAAATTATTGACACAGCTAATGATATTGGTAATACTATTAAGAAAAAAGAAGAAACCCATAAAATGGCAGATGCAAACAAAGCGTTTTCTCATTTTCGTTATTAATTACTTATAGAATTATCTCTCGCTAAAAGCCTATTTTTATAAACAATTAAATTGAAAGGAGTTTTTACAATGGCACGTGAAAAATTTGAACGTACAAAACCTCATGTTAATATTGGTACTATTGGTCATGTCGATCATGGAAAAACAACTTTAACAGCAGCAATTACTGCAACATTAGCTTTAGAAGGCAATTGTGAAGTTAAGGATTATTCAGACATTGACGGTGCACCAGAAGAACGTGCACGTGGTATAACAATTAATACAGCACATGTTGAATATGAAACATCAAATCGTCATTATGCTCATGTAGATTGTCCGGGACATGCAGATTATGTAAAAAATATGATTACAGGAGCTGCACAAATGGATGGTGCAATTTTAGTTGTTTCTGCTGCAGATGGACCAATGCCCCAAACACGCGAACATATACTGTTAGCCAAACAAGTTGGTGTTCCTGATATTGTTGTATTTTTAAATAAGCAAGATCAAGTTGATGATGATGAGCTTTTAGAATTAGTTGAATTAGAAGTGCGTGAACTACTTTCAGCTTATGATTTCCCTGGAGAAACTATTCCGATTTGTCCTGGATCAGCTTTACAGGCAATTGAAGCAATATCATCAAATCCAAATCTTCGTCGTGGCGATGATCCCTGGGTTGACAAAATTTATGCATTAATGGATGCTGTAGATCAATATATTCCTACTCCTGAACGTGATACTGAAAAAACGTTTTTAATGGCAATCGAAGATGTTTTCTCAATTACAGGTCGGGGTACAGTGGCTACAGGTCGTATTGAAAGAGGAATTATAAAAGTTGGTGATAATGTTGAAATAGTAGGTCTTAAAGAAACTCAATCAACCACAATTACAGGGATTGAAATGTTCCAAAAAACACTAGACGAAGGTGTTGCTGGTGATAATGTAGGTATTCTACTAAGAGGGGTAACTCGCGAAGATATTGAGCGCGGAATGGTGTTAGCTGAACCTGGAACTATTACACCACATACAAGCTTTGAAGCAGAAGTTTATGTTTTAACAAAAGATGAAGGTGGTCGTCATACACCTTTCTTTACTGGTTATAGACCACAATTTTATGTACGAACAACAGATGTAACTGGAGCTATTACACAATTTACAGCAGATAATGGCTCAGTTGTAGATATGGTATTACCTGGTGATAGAATTAAAATGACTGCAGAATTAATTTGTCCGGTTGCTATTGAAGAAGGTATGCGATTTGCAATTAGAGAAGGTGGTCGTACTATTGGGGCTGGTGTAGTTTCTAAAATTGTTAAATAATTAAGAAAATTTATGCAAATAAAAACGAGTCAAAAACTTCGCATAAGGGTACAATCGTTTAACGCTGATCTTTTAATATTATCTTGTCGCAAAATAATTAATCTAATAGAATTTAATAATCAAAATTTAGTTAATTTTATTGCATTACCTACACATAAACGTATATATTGTGTATTAAGATCGCCACATGTTGATAAAGATTCGCGGGAACATTTTGAAATACGAACGCATAAACGAATTTTAGATATTTATTATGATTCAGAAACTAATGTTTTTGATTTATTAACAAAGTTAGATTTGCCTTCAGGCGTTTTTTATAGAATCTCACTAACTTCGTGAACTTTTGTATCTAGTTTAAAATTTTTTATAAAAAATTTTAAACTAGATAAAATTATAAGATAAATGCTTTTTTTTATTTTATTTAACAAATTATTAAATTATTATTAATAAATCTACTAATAATTAAAAAAAGAAAATTTTAAAATACAAATATATATATATAAATGTCAAATTTATAACTTCACAATTATCTCTCTAAATTAAATAAATTTGAATTATTTAAATGTATAATCTAGAATTATATTGTCTCAAGTTGCTTTTTTGGATAAAAATACGATGATTTGGTATTTTCTTTCTGTTTATTCTTTTTGTGCGACTATTTAATTGTTTCTGTTAATATAAATATATTTTTAATCTGAATTAAAAATTTTGAAAATTATTAATTTCTATTTACTTAGTAATTAATAAAATAATTTGGCGTATCTATGTATATATATTGTAAGATAACAAGTAGTTTTATATTTTTGTTTCTTTAATTTGTATTTGTAAATAATATTGCCTTTAAATAGTTTAAGATTGTAGATTGTCAGAATTATAATTTAGTATAGATAGCATGGGGACGGAGGGACTTGAACCCTCACGCACTATCACTAGGCAACGGATTTTAAGTCCGTCGTGTCTACCAATTCCACCACATCCCCAAAAAGTTTATAAGATAATACCTATCTAGTCTGCTTAGAAATAAATAAAAATGAAATATTATAGATTATTGTATACAAGGCGGCACCCAGACTCGAACTGGGGATCGAGGATTTGCAATCCACTGCCTTACCACTTGGCCATACCGCCTAAAAACTAATTAATATTTCTAACATTAAATTGTATAATAGATAATAGATCGGATACAATAATTTACTAATTTAAAAATAATTATATTGTTTTTTATATTATAATATATTATAATGTTTACTAATTTAGAAATATAATATAATAATAGAAATAGAAATATAATAAGAAAAATTTATGAAAAAATTATCAATGTGAGTAGTGCAATTAATTATTTTGTAAATGGAGGAAAATCTCATGATATTAATCTAATTTACGTTTAATTTCTAACTTAAAAAATTATTTACTTAGATTATAAGGAGTCAAAAAATGTTCGAAAAATTTACAGAAGGAGCTATCAAAATTATAATGTTATCGCAAGAAGAATCTAGACGTATGGGTCATAACTATGTTGGAACAGAACAATTGTTGATGGGTGTTATTGGACAAAAACATGGTATGGGTGCTAAAGCCTTATTTAAATGTAAACTTACATTAAGAAAAATTCGCCGAGAAGTTGAATTATATATTGGTCGTGGAACAGGATTTGTAGCTTCTGAAATACCTTTTACACCCAGAGCAAAACGTGTTTTAGAAATGGCTATCCATGAAGGAAAAGATTTAGGCCAAAATTTTGTAGGGACAGAACATATTCTTCTTTCACTTATTTCCGAACCAGATGGAGTAGCTATGCGAACTCTTGATAAATTACGCGTAGATATTCCAAAACTTAGAAGTATAATTTTAAAGCTTATCGAAGAAAACCAAGAAGAGGTTGTTCGACCATTAACTCCAACAGAAAAATATTTATTAGAACGTGAAAAAAATGGAAGTCCAACTCCAACATTAGATGAGTATGGAGAAAGTATTACTCAAGATGCCGTAAATGGAAAATTAGATCCGGTAGTAGGACGTGATAAAGAAATTTTTGACGTTATCAAAGTTTTAGCCAGACGACGTAAAAATAACCCTGTTCTTATTGGAGAACCGGGTGTTGGAAAAACAGCTGTCGCAGAAGGACTTGCTCAATTGTTGTTAACTTCTAATGCTCCTGATTTCTTACAAGGTAGTCATATTGTAGCCTTAGACATAGGTTCAATACTAGCCGGTACAAAATATCGGGGTGAATTTGAAGAACGTTTAAAACGAATTGTTGAAGAAGTACAAAAAGATACCGCTTCAATTATTGTAATTGATGAAATTCATACAATAGTTGGTGCAGGTGCTGCTGAAGGAGCTGTAGATGCTGCTAATATTTTGAAACCAGCACTAGCTAGAGGAAAATTAAAATGTATTGGAGCAACAACAGTAGATGAATACCGAAAATATTTTGAACGTGACCCTGCTCTGGAACGAAGATTTCAACCTGTCATGGTTGAAGAACCTACGGTTGGCATTACTATAGATATTTTACGTGGTTTAAGATCAAAATTTGAAGAACATCATAAATTGAGTTATCATGACTCAGCTATAGAACAAGCCGCAATACTTGCTGATAAATACGTTGCAGATAGGTTTTTACCAGACAAAGCTATTGATGTATTAGATGAAGCGGGGTCACGTGTTCGATTAGAAAACCGGCGTTTACCATCAGGATTAAAAAATATAATTGCAGAGTTACAAACTACTCTAAGTGATAAAGAGAAAGCTATAAAAGCTCATCGATTCACAGTTGCTAAACAATTATTAGATCATGAAATGGAATTACGGAGTCATATTCGAATATATAAATCAAGTATGAAAAAAGCGGAACAACGTGGGTTAATGATTCGTGAAGATCCTGATATGGTTATGGAAAATGATGTAGCCGGCGTAATTGCGGGTTGGACAGGTGTACCTGTAACAAAAATTACCGATTCAGAATCTAAAAAACTTCTGAAGATGGAAGAAACACTTCATGAACGAGTTATAGGACAGCATCATGCTGTAGTTGCTGTTTCAAAAGCAATTCGTAGGGCACGTGTTGGATTACGTAATCCAGGTAGACCGATTGCAAGTTTTATTTTTGCAGGTCCGACAGGAGTTGGAAAAACTGAATTAACAAAAACGTTAGCAGATTATATGTTTGGCGGTGAAGATAGTATGGTGCGGTTTGATATGTCAGAATTTATGGAAAAACATACTGTAGCCAAATTGATTGGGTCTCCGCCAGGATATGTAGGTTATCAAGAAGGTGGTCAACTAACCGAAGCAATCCGTACGAAGCCTTATTCTGTAGTTTTATTTGATGAGGTTGAAAAAGCACATCCTGATGTTTTTAATTTATTATTACAAATTTTAGATGATGGCAGATTATCAGATTCAAGAGGAAAAGTAGTCGATTTTAAAAGTACTTTAATTGTCATGACAACTAACTTAGGAGCTAAAATTATTGAACGAGAATGCGGTGTTAAAACAAAGGATGATTATGAAAGAGAACAGACTGAAAGTATAAGAAAATTCCTTTTAACTCGTATCGAAGGTAGCGATGAAGAACCGTGGGAACCACAGAAAGAATCAGGCCCAGATCCAGAACTTTTTGCAAAAGTTACCGAGTTAGTCAATGAAGAGTTAAAAGATTTTTTCCGTCCAGAATTTTTAAATCGAATTGATGAAATTATTGTTTTTAGTCATCTTAATAGAAGTGATATTTGGAAAATTTCTGACATTTTAATTAATCAACTTAAAGACCGATTGAAGGATAAAGGTTTAGAATTGAAAGTTGATTATGCAGCTAAACGTCTAATAGTAGATGAAGGATACGATCCGGTTTATGGGGCTCGTCCTTTACGTCGAGCTATAATGCGACTTTTAGAAGATAATCTTGCACAGCTATGTTTAGAGACAGTATTACGGCCGAAAACAAAAATTATTGTACAACAAAAAAAAGCTCGTGATGATGAAGATTGTAGAGAATATTTAAATGAACTTGAAATTAAGCTTGATTTAAGCGAAGTTGAAAATAATGAGGATTAAGTATTAAAGAAATAGTCATTAAATAAAAATTTTATTATTAAAAAAATAGAAAATAAGTATTATCTTCTATTTTTTTAATAATAAAATTTTTAAATTTGATTCAATTTACTAATATTATTTAACGGAGAACTTGGATCTGCATAAGATTTTTTTGCCATACAACCTGCCAAATAACCTAAACGTCCAGATTGAACAGCTAAATTCATCGCTAAAGCCATTTGAGCTGGATTTTTTGCTTGTGCTACCGCTGTATTTAGCAACACGGCATCTGCTCCTAATTCCATCGCCATACTTGCTTCACTGGGTGTTCCAATACCGGCATCAATAATTACAGGGATAGTTGAATTTTCAATAATAATTTTAAGATTTGTTAAATTATTTAATCCTTGTCCTGAACCAATTGGTGAACCTAATGGCATAACTGTTGCACATCCTAAATCTTCAAGATGTAGTGCTAACATTGGATCCGCATTTATATAAGGTAAAACGGTAAAACCTTTCTTAACAAGAAATTCAGCTGCTTTTATAGTTCCTATAGGATCTGGTAATAAATATTTTGGATCAGAAATTACTTCAAGTTTAACAAAGTAGTTATTGACTTGACCTATTTGACAGGCTAATTCATGGCCTAAAAAGGCCATTCTAATTGCGTCTTCGGCAGTTTGAGAACCTGCAGTATTTGGTAATAACCATAATTTTTTCCAATCTAAACTTGTTAAAAAACTTATGTTATCATCTGTAAGATTTGTTGGTAATCTTCTAATAGCTACAGTTACAATTTGACAATTACTATTAACAATACTATCAACAGCATTTTGAACAGTTTTAAATTTTCCGGTTCCTAACATTAAACGAGAATTAAAAGATTTAATTCCGATTTTTAATACATCAAGATTATTTTTCATTTTTTTATATTTTTAAATACTCCCCAGGTAGGACTTGAACCTACGACCAATCGGTTAACAGCCGATTGCTCTACCACTGAGCTACTGAGGATACATATTGATTATACTCTATCATATATTCTATATCTATTCAAGTAATTTTAATAAAAAATTATTCTAACTTTTTCTTTTTTGATTTTTTATTTAAAATTAAAAATCGTAACACATGTGAATCTAACTTTAAATTATTTGCAAAACTATCAATATATTTTGGCACACTCATAAAATTTATTTGAATATAGTTACTTCTTTTTCGACTTTTGATCCAATAGGCTAAATTTCGTTTTTTACGAGAAATTACAGATATTTTAGATGCACTTAATTTTCTTAAAGATCTTGCATAATTAAAAGCCCAAGTTTTTAATTCACTCTCGTTGAAATCTTCTGTTAAAAGAATCATCATTTCATACTTCATTATTATTGACATAGATTATATATCTATTATTTTTTAAAAATTAGAAATATATTACTTTGAAAAAAGAAATTCTGTCAAATTTAAAAAATAGTCCTTATCATTTTAAATTGTTTTGTAAGTCAAAAAAACTTTATAGTAGATTCTGGTATTTTTGTTTTAGATATAGTTTTCTAACTTAGAATTGTTAAAGTAGAAATTATTATTTATATTTATTTCATGATTATTTAATATAACAAAATAAACTAAATATAAAAGATTTCTAGTAAAATAGTATATTGTAAAAGAATATATATATATATATAAATTTTTTGCTGGAGAAATTTAATGGATTGGAACGTTATGCAAAATTTTTTATCTAATATAGTTTTTGGACTATTATTATCTACGACAATAATATATTGGATGAATTTATCATTTTTCAAACTGAAAACTGTATCACAAATTGGCAAATTAAGTATTATTATTGCAAATCTTTTGTTATTTTTTATTCTTTGCTCACGTTGGATTATAGCCGGGTATTTTCCATTAAGTAACTTGTATGAGTCGTTATTATTTTTAACTTGGACACTATTAACTATCTATTTATATATTGAAGTTAAAACAAAAAGTAAGTTAATTGGTGCAATTATAATTCCAGCTACTTTAGTAATTAATGGATTCGCTAATTTAACTCTTTCAGCAGATATGCAAAAATCTAGTCCGCTAGTTCCTGCTTTACAATCGAATTGGTTAATGATGCATGTTAGCATGATGATGTTAAGTTATGCTACATTAATAATTGGTTCACTGTTATCGATTTTATTTTTAGTTATTTCAAGAAATCAAGATGTTGACTTAAAAATACTCGATGATTCTTCATTACCATTATATAATATAATGTTTAATTACTATGAAACAAAATATTTTTCTAAATCGAATGAAGTTTCTGAACTGGGCAAGCTAAAGTTATTACAAAGTTTAGACAATTGGAGTTACCGCATTATTGGTTTAGGTTTTCCTTTATTAACAATAGGAATTGTTGCTGGTGGTATTTGGGCAAATCAAGCCTGGGGATCATATTGGAGTTGGGATCCGAAAGAAACCTGGGCATTAATTACTTGGATCGTTTTTGCTACTTATTTACATGCTCGAATTACAAAAGGGTGGCAAGGTAAAAAAACAGCACTTTTAGGTGGTATTGGATTTTTTGTTATTTGGATATGTTATTTAGGAGTTAACTTTTTGGGAAAAGGTTTACATAGTTATGGCTGGTTATCATAAAATTTAAAATAAGTTATTATTGTAATAATTTATAACTTTAATTGTTGTATTAAATGAAAGGAATCGATTACTTTAATCGCGCAATAGTTTCTGTCTTTAATATTATATTTATTAAATTAAATAAAAACTAAACAGAGGTTATTTTTATTTCTAATTAAAAAATCTTAGTAATTGTTTAAGATAGATAGAAAATTTTAGATTAATTATAATTTTTTTTAAATAGAATTTTTTATTAAAAGTGTTAAATCTATTGTAACGAAAATTATAATTCAAATTTTTTAACGACCATTTAGCATATTTTAGATATTTTTATATATTGTTTAATAGCTAAATTTTTAAAAGTAAATAAAAAACTTTTTTATATCTTCCAAATAAATTTATAAAATTTAAACCTTTAAATAAAGGCTTAAATTTTAAGATAGAATTAAAAATTAACCATTAACAGCTGGTGCTGTTAAAGCAACTGGTAATACGTCACCTGAAGCTAAATCTAATGGGAAATTGTGAGCATTACGTTCATGCATTACTTCCATACCTAAGTCAGCACGGTTAATAATATCAGCCCAAGTGTTAATAACACGACCTTGAGAATCTACTACAGATTGGTTGAAGTTGAAACCGTTTAAATTGAATGCCATTGTACTAATACCCATAGCAGTTAACCAAATACCAATAACTGGCCATGCAGCTAAAAAGAAGTGTAAAGCACGAGAATTGTTAAATGAAGCATATTGGAAAATTAAACGACCAAAGTAACCATGTGCAGCTACAATGTTATAAGTTTCTTCTTCTTGACCAAATTTGTAACCATAGTTAGTTGATTCGTTTTCCGTAGTTTCACGGATTAAACTAGAAGTTACTAATGAACCATGCATAGCACAGAATAAAGAACCACCAAATACACCAGCAACACCAGCCATATGGAATGGGTGCATTAAGATGTTATGTTCAGCTTGGAATACTAACATGAAGTTAAAAGTACCAGAGATACCTAAAGGCATACCATCAGAGAAAGAACCTTGACCGATTGGGTAAACTAAGAATACCGCGCTAGCTGCTGCTACTGGTGCAGAGAATGCTACGAAAATCCAAGGACGCATACCTAAACGGTAGCTTAATTCCCATTCACGACCCATATAAGCTGCAACCCCTAATAAGAAATGTAACACAACTAATTGGTAAGGACCACCATTGTATAACCATTCGTCGATAGATGCTGCTTCCCAAATTGGGTAGAAGTGCATACCAATAGCATTTGAACTAGGAATAACTGCACCACTTATAATGTTGTTACCGTATAATAAAGAACCTGCAACAGGCTCACGGATACCATCGATATCTACTGGAGGAGCTGCAATAAATGCGATGATGTAACATGAAGTAGCTGTTAATAATGTAGGGAACATTAAACAACCAAACCAACCGATATATAAACGGTTTTCAGTACTTGTAATCCAAGCGCAGAAGCGCTCCCATAATGAAACGCCTTTGCGTCTTTCTAAAGTTGCTGTCATAATAACATTTTTATAATTTAAAATCTTCCCAAGTTTTAAACTTGTTACTTGAAAGTATAAAACAAAAGAAAGTTAAACCCTACTATTTATATTTTAAAGGTTTAATATTTTATTAAGTTTATAAATTCAAGCTCAAAATCAAATGTTGCACGGTTTGTATTTCCTCCAATAAAAGTTGTTTGCTTATTCCTTATAATCCAAAGTTGCGAGTAGGTTATATAACTAATTAATGTACTAATCATTAAAAATAAAAACCCCATATAAATAAAAGGAATACCAGGATCAATTTTAACTTGCAAACCCGTTGAACTAATAATTTCAAGAAATGTTAGTGGATTACTTAAATTAAATGTTTCATTTAATTCTAAATTGTTAAGAAATTGTCCATTTTCTGTATATAATGAACAATAACCTTGAAGATTGTCGATTAAAACAGTAAATCCTGATTTAAATTCTTTATTAATAGGAATCCATGTTAACCAAACTTTATTACCCCCGTTTGAAATACTGATTAATGGATATTCGAATGTTATTCGTTTACTATTTTGCATCCTTAATCCAGTAAGATTCCAATCCGTTTGATAATATTTAATACCTTTATAAGTAGCTGGAAAATTAACAAAAATAGTTTTTCTCTTGATTTCATTTCCATTGCTATTTAATATGGACATATCTGAATAAAATTGCGATACTGCTGATTGTTTTGTATAAGTTATCCAAAAATCATTTATTCGCGATGAAATTTTAGGAATTATTGTTAAGTTTCCAGTATTTAAAATATTTTGAATATGAAAAGTTTCAGTTTTTGGAATTATTTCTTGAGCTTTAAAGCCTGTTAAAGAACCAAAAATTGCTCCTAATAATATGAAAATCATACTAAAATGAACAAAAATTGGCGCTATCCGACCTATTAAACCTTTATAACAATAAACAATATTTTTTTGTTGGAATATCGAATACTGATTTTGTTTTATTTTAAATAACAACTTAGTTAGTGGGAAATTATAGAGCTTTGTAAAAATTTTTAATCTCTTAAATTGGTCAGTTGTTCGGAAAAACTGACAACGACGAGCAATTTTTAAAGATGGAAATTGTTGTAAAAAAGTACATGTTAATAGACTTATGCCAAATAATGTTATACTGCCTAAAAACCACCAAGTTTTGTAAACATGGTCTAAGCCAAATTTCAAAATAATATCCCAAGATAAAAACCCGAAAACGCGATTAGTTAAAGGATAGTTTGCTTTATATGTTTCAAGTGATTTATCTTGTTCAATAATTGTTCCAACTATACTAAAAACGGCAATTATTAATAAAATTCCAATAGCAAATCTTAAATCTGCTAATGAGCGAAAAAACTTTTGTTTCATTCTATGTATTAATTTATATAAATCGGTTTTGAAGAAGCTAAACGAATTCGTCCAGAAGATGCCCAATCTTGCAATTTTAGTGTTTGATCAGTTTCTAAAAGTGCTAAAGGAATTAATTCTTTGATTGCTAAACAAATATCAGCAGTTGTAAATTCCCGTTTTTCATAAAAAGCTTGATACATCCCTTCTATGATACTTTGACGAATTTCGGCACCCGAAAACGATTCGGATAATTGCGCTAATTTTGAAAAATCAAAAGTTTTCCAATTATTTGGCCGAAAATCTTGAATATGAATTTTAAAAATTTCTTCACGTTCTTGTTTATTGGGTAAATCTAAAAAGAAAATTTCATCAAATCGTCCTTTTCTAATAATTTCTAATGGTAACAAGTTAACATTATTAGCAGTTGCAACAACAAAAACAGGTTTTGTCTTTTCTGAAAGCCAACTTATAAAAGTTGCAAGTACACGATTACTTGTTCCACTATCTCCTTTGCTTTCATGATTACTAAATGCTTTATCAATTTCATCAATCCACAATATACAAGGAGATAAACTCTCTGTAACATTAATTGTTTGACGGAGTCTCGATTCTGATTCTCCAATAATTCCACCAAAAAGTTTTCCCACATCTAATTTAAGTAATGGTAGTTGCCATTCATTCGCAATTGCTTTAGCTGTTAGTGATTTACCAGTTCCTTGTAAACCTACTAATAATAAACCCCGAGGCGTCGGCAAACCATAATTTGAAGCTTGAATTCCAAATGATGTTTTTCGCTTTTTTAACCAGTCTTTTAAATTATTCGCACCACCGAGATTTGTAATTTTTTCATTAACAGACCAATATTCTAAGATTTCTGTTTGACTTATGATTTGTTTTTTTTCACTTAATAAAATTGTTATACAATTTTCATCAATTGTTTTATGAGTAGCAATAATTTTTGATAAAACACGTCTAATTCTTTCTAAGGAAAGGCCTTGACAAGCCTGACTTAAATTTTCAAAAAGTTGTTGATCTATTTTAATATTCAAAGAACTAATTAATCGATTTAATTCTTGATTAATTTCACTTTCAAACGGTAAATTAAATTGTAAAACAGTTATTAAATCTTGCAACTCTTTTGGTATATTAAGTTCTGATCCAATAATGACTATTGTTTTCGGTTGTAATTTTAATATTCTACTTATATTTTTTAATTTTCTGGAAACAGAAATATCGGTAAAAAATCTATTGAAATCTTTCAGTAAAAAGATCGCGGGTGTTTCTGCTGTTAAACGTTCAACAAGCTCAAGAGCTTGTAAAGGATTCCGTTTGGCAAATCCTTCATTATTTGGATTATTTGTATACCCATCAACAAAGTCCCAACTATAAATACTTCTATTTAATGTTGTTTTTATATTTTTTCGAATAATGTATTCAACGCGATCTTCTTCAATTGTATTAATATAAATAATAGGGTATCGAGCTTTTAAGAGAAGTGTTAATTCATCACTAAATTTCATAAAAAGATTAGTTATAAAATCAATTTGTTAAATTATATTTAGATTAACTGTAAATAAAAAATTATTTATTATTAGAATATCGAATCATGATTAACCCTAATAACTTTAGAAATTATTTATTAATCGCTATGTCTTTTCTTCCTTTTTTTCGACGATTTTTGATAGTTTTTTTACCTTGACTCGTTGACATACGAGTTAGAAAGCCAGACAATTTCAAAATAGAATAACGAGTTTTATTTGATAATGTGCGTTTTGTCATAATAAATTGATAGGTTATAATAAAATTAATTATATTTTTATAATATAGATGAGCGAATCATATCAAAAATAACTAAAAATCTTGTTGTAGAATTTCGCGTTAAAAATAACTGATACGCTTCTTCTTGATATTCATATAAAGGATTTCTTTGACCATAAGCTCGCCATCCAACGGAATCTAATAATAATGACATTTTTTTTAAATGTTCTTTCCAAGCTCGGTCAATATAAAGCAAAATAATTGTTCTTTCAAGGAATGGAATAATTCCGGGTTGTTGAACTTCTAAACTTATTAATTTTTCTTGATATTGGAACCAAAATTTATCGAATAAATAAGTTTTTAATTCAATTGGACTAAATAAGCTAATTTTGTTGGTAAGATCTTCAAATCGTTCTAAATCTAAATAGTTTCCAAAAATATTTTTTGTTATGACGATAAATTCTTTATTATATAGATTATCATCTTTTCTTAATTCAATTACAATATCGGCAATAATTTGTTCAGCATATGACATTATTATTTCACGGACAGATTTACTTTCTAAAATTTTTCGACGTTCGTAATAAACAACAATTCTTTGTTTATTTAAAACATCATCATAATCTAATAATATTTTTCGAGAATTATAATCATCTTCTTCAATCCGTTTTTGTGCTGCATTTAAACTTTTAGTTATTAATTTATCTTCTAAAGGAGAATTATCTAAAAATTGACTTTGCATAAATTTTTGTATATTTGGTCCCCCATAAATACGTAATAATTTATCATCTAAACTTACAAAAAATCGTGATGTTCCAGGGTCTCCTTGTCGCCCACAACGCCCCCTTAATTGATTATCAATTCGTCGTGAATCATTACGTTCTGTTCCAATTATGTATAAACCTCCTAAATTTTTAACTATTTTATTATCTATTTTTTGACGTTTTTTTTCAAAAATAATTAATTCATTAAATAAAACTCTAATAGAATATTGATAAACTAATTTTGGAACTTGAGGTTTATCATTTTCATTTAAAACTCTTAAAATATCTTCATCAGATAAAATTAAGAACTCCGAATTATTAATTAAGGTTAATAATACACTTAAAAATTTTTGTGAACTTAATTCGACTTTTTTTAGAAATGGAAAAATGGTATAAAATTTATTAGTTTTACATTGATTTTTATAATAAACTAAAATACTATATAGTTGTTTTCTAATTCTAAATTGAACATTTCCTCCTAAAATGATATCTGTTCCACGACCTGCCATATTTGTAGCAATAGTAATGCTACATTCTTTACCTGCTTGAGCTATAATTTCTGATTCCCGTCTTAAATTATTTGGTTTTGCATTAAGAAGTTCATAAGATAATTTATATTCATTTAATAAATTAGATAACACTTCTGATTTTTCTACTGTTGTTGTACCAATTAATATAGGTTGTCCTGTTGAGGATATATTTTTACATTCTTTTGCAACGGCATTCCATTTAGATAACTGGTCTTTATAAATAAAATCAGGTAAATCTTTTCTAATACTTGGTTGGGCAGTTGGTATTACTTCTACTGATAATTTAAAGACTTTTTCAAATTCAATTTCGGAAGTTTTTGCTGTTCCTGTCATTCCAGACAATTTTGGGTATAATAAAAAAAAGTTTTGATAAGTTACTTGAGCCAATGTTTCACTATTTTCTAAAATCGGTAATTTTTCTTTTGCTTCAATAGCTTGATGTAACCCATCCCCCCAACGCCGATCTCCCATTGTTCGACCAGTAAATTCATCAACGATTATGACTTCATTATTTTGAATTATATAATGGACATTACGAAAATATAATGTATTAGCTTTTATTGCATTAAGAATATAAGGAATCCAAGGATCAATTTCATTATATAAATCTTGAATTTTTAAAATTTGTTCAATTAATTTACTCCCTTGAGATGTTAAAATAATGTTCTTAGTTTTCTCTTGAACTTTAAAATGTAGATTAAGTTCTAAATAATTAGTTAATTCTGCTGCTGTAATATATTTATAAATTGGTGTATAGATAGGATTAGAAATAATTAATGGAACTCGAGCTTCATCAATTAAAATAGAATCAATTTCATCAATTATACAATAGTTAAGATAGCGAAGTACGGCGTCTTGTATATTTAAAACTTGATTATCTCTAAGATAATCAAAAGCTATTTCTGAATTTGTCACATAAGTTATATCAGCATTATAGTTTTGTTTGCGTTGATAACTTGTCATATCTTCACGAATAAGACCAGTATTTAAACCTAAAAAACGGTAAATTTGACCCATCGAAACCTGATCACGATTTGCTAAATATTCATTTACAGTAACAATATGAACACCTTTTTTTGTTAATGCATTTAAATAAGCCGGTAATGTTGCTACTAAAGTTTTTCCTTCACCCGTTTGCATTTCAGCAATTTTTCCACTATTTAAAACTAAACCTCCAATTAATTGGACGTCAAAATGACGTAATCCTAATGTTCGAACACTTGCTTCTCTTGTAAGAGCAAAAGACTGAGTAATTAATAGTGTTAAATCTTGTTCTTTAGCATATTGTTTTTTTAATTGAAAACTAAGAGTTTTCAATTCATTATCATTTAATATTTTTAAATTTTTCTCTAAACAATTAATTTGATTAATTAAACTAACATAATTTTTGGTAACTGGATTACGTTGTAAGAATTTTTTAAACATTTTAAATTTTTATAAACTTTTGTTATATAGTAACGTTTACACGTTTATGAATTGCATCTTTATAATCAAATTTAACTATTCCATCAGTTAAAGCAAACAGTGTAAAATCTTTTCCATAGCCAACATTTGAACCTGGTTTAAATTTCATTCCTCTTTGACGAACTATAATATTTCCAGCTTTAACAAATTCACCTCCAAATCGTTTAACACCTAAGCGTTTTGCATTTGAATCTCGACCATTTTTTGTACTACCAGCACCTTTTTTATGGGCCATATTTTATAAGTCCTTAAATTATATAGTTTTTTAATCAATTTTAATGTCCTTAATAAGGACACGTGTTAACTCTTGACGATGACCTTGTTTTTTACGAAATTTTTTTTTTGGTTTCATTTTATAAACAATTTTCTTTTGACCTCGTAAATGTTCTAATATTTTTCCTGTAATCTTAACTGTTTTCAAATAAGGTTGCCCTATAAGAATTTCATTGTTATTTTTTAAAAGTAAAACACGATTTAAAATTATTTCTTTACCCAGTTCTGTTGGAATCCGATTTAAATCATAATATTTACCTTTTTCAATCCAAAACTGTCGTCCACCTATTTCAACAATTGCATATTGCATAAATTAAGAATTTTTATTATTAAGTATCTATTTGATAATACTTTAAGTATTATAAACAAGACAAAGACTTTAGAACTTAATATATTTTATAAGTACATAAAGTTTTTTAATGTAGATAATTCATCATAAAAAAACTCAAAAGCTTTAGAACGATAACATTGAGGATTTGTCAGAAGTAACAATGTTCGAGTTATTTTAATATTTTCAATTGCAACAACTTCAAAAGTTTTTAGTTCTAATTCTTTTTCAATTGAAGAAGCGGATATAAATGCAGCTCCTAAACCTAGGCTAACGGCTGTTTTGATTGCTTCAATTGAATTTAATTGCAGAATAACATGAAATTGTTTTGTCTCAATATGATTTTGAATTAATATATTATCTATGAATTTTCGAATTGTAGAGTTTGAACCTAGTGTTATATAATTTAGATGGTATAAATCATCTTTATGAATTTTCTTTTTTTTTGCAAAGGGATGTGACCGAGGAATTATTAATATCAGTTCGTCTTCAACAAAATTTGTAATTTCTAAATTTTTTTTTAGTTCTTGTGGAACATCTCCTCCGACAACGGCTATATCAATATTACGATCAACAATCTTTTTTGCAATCACTCGAGTTGAATCTACTTGAACTTTAAGATTTATTTGAGGATAATTTTGAGCGAACACGGATAGAACTCTTGGCATTAAATATGTTCCAATTGTTTGACTTGCACCTATTGTTAAATTTCCACGATCTCCATTTTTCAAATCATTTAATGCTCTACAACTTTCCTCACATAAAGCTAAAATACGTTCGGCATAGTGAAGAAAAACATTTCCAGCTTCTGTTAAAGAAATTTTATTATTTTCTCTATTTAATAGTAGAATTCCCAATCGATTTTCTAAAATTTTAATTTGTTTGCTTAAAGATGGTTGGGAAATAAATAAAATTTCCGCGGCTTTTGTAAAACTTTTTTCTGATGTAATCGCTTTTAGAATTCGTAATTGTTGTAATGTGAAAGGAAGAATCATTTTTTTTAATAAAATACCAAAAACTTTTTAAAATAATAAAAAATATTTAATCTACTGCGGATGGAGAGACTCGAACTCTCATAACATATGTTACTAGGACCTAAATCTAGCGCGTCTACCACTTTCGCCACATCCGCTATTTAGAATAATTTAATGATGTCTTTAAATAATTAAATTTTCAAATCCTATGGTAAGATTTAAAAATTTATTCATTTATATAAATAGTATATAAAAAAGTTGTTGATTTACCTTGTAAAACAGATTTTGCTAATGCTAAAGATTTTTGTGCTTCTTTGTTTGCTTTTTTTTTCCAATTAGCTTTTCTAGTCTTCTTTTTCGATTTCGATGTTCGTTTTTTTGGAACCGCCATATGAGTAAAAACTTATAAATCTATCATTGAATTAATATACAAGAACTACAGCGAAAAATCAAATACTTTTGAATTTTTCGCTGTAATTCTTGTATATTAATTTATTAAATTATTGCGATAAACGTTGAATCTGTTGGATAGCTAATCGACCTATATTATATAAAGCCCATGATGCTGCTACTAAAATCGGTATAGCAATTACAATTAAACGAGTATCCATAAATAATGTCCTTTTATTAAAAATTTATAGTAGATTAAAAATTTACATTATATATATATAACTATATAATATTACAACTGATATTATATATAAAAACAATTAATCTGCAATAAAAAGCTAAAATAATAAAAAATTAAACCAATTCAAAAGAAAGTAAAATAGGATTAAACTTATTTTTTATATTTTAATCCTAAATAAATTATAATAGAATATTATAAACTAATAATCTAACAAATAGACGTATAATAGATTTCCAATAAAATTAAAATATATTATAGATTTACCTATTAATATTCAATTTTATGTCACACTTTACAACTATAAATACTCGTTTTCAAAATTTATCTTATTTAGAGAAAGCTTTAAATAGATTAAATATTGCAAATAAAAGACAAAAAACCGTTCTTAATAATTATTTATCGAAATCTTATGCTATTAATTTAATAATTGCTCAATCTAATGGTTACGATATTAAATTTTGTTGGAATGGTCAAGAATATGAATTGGTTGTTGATATGAGTTTTTGGGAACAACATTATCCAATAGAAAGTTTTATTGATCAAATCGCTCAACAATATGCTGGAGAAGTAATTATTGGAGAGAGTCGAAAAATTGGCTTCCAACCTATAAAATATCAACAAAATCAAGATGGATCGAATACACTTATTTTAGAACGATGGAATGAAAAAGCAATTGTTAATAAAATTAATTATTAATTGAAAAAGAATAGTTCAATTATTAGCTATTATTTAAAATAAAAAAAATTGCAATAAAATACGCTAAAAAAATTAAACTTAAAAATTTTATAGAAAAAATAGATTTTTTCTATAAAATTTTTAAGTTAATAGGCTAAACCTAAACTTCTTGTAGTTTCTGCCCCTAAATAAACTCTTACGCTTAAAAAATCAGTCGGACATGCGGTTTCACATCTTTTACATCCAACACAGTCTTCTACTCGTGGTGAAGATGCGATTTGACCAGATTTACACCCATCCCATGGAACCATTTCTAATACATCAGTTGGACAAGCGCGAACACATTGTGTACAACCTATACATGTATCATATATCTTAACTGTATGAGACATAATTTTTATATAAATTTATCAGTTACTATACTATAGTATAGTACATTTTAAGAAAAAAATGAATTTATTTAAGAGAATATTTTTTTTTTTAACTTTTGTTTCTTATTATTTTTATAGAATGATAAGAAAACTTTGGCATTGAACTATCTTCCCGGGAAGTCTCCTTCCAAGTATTGTCGTCGATTTATAACGTTTCACAACTGAGTTCGAGATGGATCAGTGTGGTTCCGCTCAGTACACTAAAAACACCAAAGCAAAAAATCTTTAAGGTATATCTTTATAATACTCTAATACCTTAAAGATTTTATAAAATTCAAGTCCTCGGTCTGTTAGGACATCTCAGCACATACATTACTGTAATTACACTTAATGCCTATTAAACGGTTAGTCTTACCGTGACCTTACTCACTTACGTGATGAGAATACTTATCTTGAGGTGGGCTTCCCACTTAGATGCTTTCAGCGGTTATCCTCTCCATACATAGCTACCCAGCGTTTACCGTTGGCACGATAACTGGTACACCAGAGGTATGTCCTTCTCGGTCCTCTCGTACTAAAGAAGGCTCCTCTCAATATTCTAACGCCTACACCGGATATGGACCGAACTGTCTCACGACGTTCTGAACCCAGCTCGCGTACCGCTTTCATGGGCGAACAGCCCAACCCTTGGGACGTACTACCGCCCCAGGATGCGATGAGCCGACATCGAGGTGCCAAACCTCCCCGTCGATGTGAACTCTTGGGGGAGATCAGCCTGTTATCCCTAGAGTAACTTTTATCCGTTGAGTGACGGCCTTTCCACTCAGTACCGTCAGATCACTAAGACCGACTTTCGTCCCTGCTCGACTTGTAAGTCTCACAGTCAAGCTTCCTTTTGCCTTTATACTCTAGATACGATTTCTACCCGTTCAGAGGAAACCTTTGTACGCCTCCGTTACCATTTGGGAGGCGACCGCCCCAGTCAAACTGCCCACCTGAAACTGTCCTTTGACCAGATAATGGTTCAAAGTTAAAGAAATCTAACATTATAAGAGTGGTATCTCACTGATAGCTCCAATATTCCCGCAAGAATATTTTCAACGCTTCCCACCTATGCTGCACGAATAAAGTCCAATTTCAATTTCAAGTTACAGTAAAGCTTCATAGGGTCTTTCTGTCCAGGTGCAGGTAGTCCGCATCTTCACAGACAAGTCTATTTCACCGAGCCTCTTTCCGAGACAGTATCCAAATCATTACGCCTTTCGTGCGGGTCGGAACTTACCCGACAAGGAATTTCGCTACCTTAGGACCGTTATAGTTACGGCCGCCGTTCACCAGGGCTTCAGTTATTAGCTTCGCAAATTACTAACCAACTTCTTTAACCTTCTGGCACTGGGCAGGCGTCAGCCCCCATACGTCGTCTTACGACTTAGCGGAGACCTGTGTTTTTGGTAAACAGTTGCTTGGATCTTGTTATTGCAACCTTATTAAATAAGGTACTCCTTCTCCCGAAGTTACGGAGTTATTTTGCCGAGTTCCTTAGAAAGAGTTATCTCGCGCCCCTTAGTATACTCTACCTACCCACCTGTGTCGGTTATGGTACAGGCATTTTTTATTTATGACAGTGCAAGCTTTTCTTGGAAGTATGACATAGACTACTTCGACGCCTTAGCATCTCGTATTCACGTCTCAACTCAAAGTGTTTTCTCCACTTCTCAACATTTCGAACGTTTAAACCGGTAACCAATATCCGGCTAGTTTAGCCTTCTCCGTCCCTTGATATCGATAAAAAATGGTACGGGAATATTAACCCGTTGTCCATCGACTACGCTTTTCAGCCTCGCCTTAGGTCCTGACTTACCCTCTGCGGACGAACCTTCCAGAGGAAACCTTAGGTTTTCGGGGTATAGGATTCCCACCTATATTTTCGTTACTCAAGCCGACATTCTCACTTCTGCTTCGTCCATATCCGCTTTCGCTAATACTTCAACCTATAACAGAACGCTCCCCTACCGCTATATATATATAATATAACGCACAGTTTCGGCAAATTACTTAGTCCCGTACATTTTCGGCGCAGGTTTACTCGATCAGTGAGCTATTACGCACTCTTTAAAGGATTGCTGCTTCTAAGCAAACCTCCTGATTGTTTTTGCACTCCCACCTCCTTTGCCACTTAGTAATTATTTGGGGGCCTTAACTGGTGCTCTGGGCTGTTTCCCTCTTGACAATGGAGCTTATCCCCCACAGTCTCACTGGTAAATTATTCATTTAGTATTCTTAGTTTGCAACGATTTGGTACCGAATTACCAGCCCGCATACGTAACAGTGCTTTACCCCTAAATTATAATATTTACCGCTGCGCCAAAACGCATTTCGGGGAGAACCAGCTAGCTCCGAATTCGATTGGCATTTCACCCCTAACCACAGTTCATCCGCTGATTTTTCAACATCAGTCGGTTCGGTCCTCCACTTAGTATTACCTAAGCTTCAACCTGACCATGGTTAGATCATCCGGGTTCGGGTCTATAACTAGAGACAAACGCCCTATTCAGGCTCGCTTTCACTATGGCTCCGGCATTCACTGCCTTAACCTGCCACTAGCTATAAGTCGCCGGCTCATTCTTCAACAGGCACGCAGTCAGACGTTTTAGTCGTCCTTCTACTGCTTGTAAGTTTATGGTTTCATGTTCTTTTCACTCCCCTCCCGGGGTTCTTTTCACCTTTCCCTCACGGTACTTTTTCACTATCGGTCATTCAGGAATATTTAGCCTTACGAGGTGGTCCTCGCCGATTCACACAGAATTTCACGTGCTCTATGCTACTTGGGATTCAATCTGATTATTTCAATTTTCAAGTACGAGACTATCACTCTCTATGGTCAAGTATTCCAAACTTATTCCTTTAATCGTAATATTAAATCTTTATGATTGTCCCACTACCCTTAATTCGTAATTAAGTTTAGGCTATTCCCATTTCGCTCGCCGCTACTAAGGGAATCGTTTTTACTTTCTTTTCCTCTAGGTACTAAGATGTTTCAGTTCCCTAGGTTTGCTCTTTCTTATCTATATATTCAATAAGTAGTTTTTATTAAAGTTTCCTTATTCGGAGACCTCCGGATCATAGCATATTCCCGCTCCCCGAAGCATTTCGTTGGTAACCACGTCCTTCTTCGCTTCTGAATGCCAAGGTATTCCCCATAAACTCTTAGTTTCTTGAATTTAATACAAAACTTAGAATTAGATTTTAATTTTAACAAAATCCTTTTTTTGTAATCAGTGTGGAGGTAAGCGGATTCGAACCGCTGACAACCGCCGTGCAAAGGCGGTGCTCTACCAACTGAGCTATACCCCCCTGGGCCATTCTGGATTTGAACCAGAGACCTCGCCCTTATCAGGGGCGCGCTCTAACCAACTGAGCTAATAGCCCTTTTGAACTTTTCTATTCAAATATTTTTTAAATTAACCGACCCTATTTTAAAAATTTTATTTTTAAAAGGAGGTGATCCAACCGCACCTTCCAGTACGGTTACCTTGTTACGACTTCACCCCAGTCACTAATTCTACCTTAGGCATCCTCCTCCAAATGGTTAAAGTAATGACTTCGGGCATAACCAGCTTCCATGGTGTGACGGGCGGTGTGTACAAGGCCCGGGAACGAATTCA